GTTCATAAAAACTAGGACTTGGATTTATAGACCATTCTGGTAGTTCGATCGTGAAATTTATTTGTTTTGATATTTCATTTCCGGAATATGAGCGTGTGACTTGTTATAATTGATCCTATTGATAATACAGAGAATGGACCTGTCATCTCTATCAAGATGATTCTACCTCGTCAGATATTTATTCTAGTCTCTGGAGCACGGACTATATAGAATAGATCAAAAAAAGAAAGATTTGAACTATGATTCATACCTATTATTCAGACCTCGCAACCAGATTAAAAAAATGGAAATAGGTCTTTTATAAATCAAACAATTTTTTTCCTTCATACTTCTTTTGACCGAAATAAACCTATTTATCTAGATTTTTTTGAGTTATTACTATTACATTCATTAATAAAGAAGTGATGATCCAACGGTTTTTACTCAGAAAACCTTTGAGTTTAGCTTTGGCTTTCTTAAATCATCGTGGTTCTAGTATGAATCTGAGGTTTCATTTGATTCATAGGGTCTCAACAAGAGAATTCCTATCAAAAAAAAGATAGGGAAGAGAAAAATCAAGAGGCCTGTCACGATTAACATAAAGAAAGATGGATGAGCCAACTTGAGATTGTATTTCTTAGCATTATCATCACAAAGAAGAGATTCCGGATTTTTCTTACTTCGTATCTTTGGGTCAAATCGAGTCAAGCGGCTAAGCAACAAGAAGTTTTAAACTCTCTATTCCATATCCGTTGAAACCAGTATTTGTGTGTTTTGGCTTGAGCCGTACGAGATGAAATTCTCATATACGGCTCTCAGAGGGGGAGTCTTTCTTCGGTTACCTATCTCAATAAAGTATATGATTGGTTCGAGGAACGTCTCGAGATTCAAGCGATTGCAGATGATATAACTAGTAAATATGTTCCTCCTCATGTCAACATATTTTATTGTCTAGGGGGGATTACGCTTACTTGTTTTTTAGTACAAGTAGCTACGGGTTTTGCTATGACCTTTTACTATCGTCCAACTGTTACAGAGGCTTTTTCCTCTGTTCAATACATAATGACTGAGGTCAACTTTGGTTGGTTAATTCGATCAGTTCATCGATGGTCAGCAAGTATGATGGTTCTAATGATGATCTTGCACGTATTTCGTGTGTATCTTACGGGTGGTTTTAAAAAACCCCGCGAATTAACTTGGGTTACAGGGGTGGTTCTGGCTGTATTGACCGCATCTTTTGGCGTAACTGGTTATTCCTTACCTCGGGACCAAATTGGCTATTGGGCAGTAAAAATTGTAACAGGCGTGCCTGAAGCTATTCCTATAATAGGATCGCCTTTGGTAGAATTATTACGTGGAAGTGCTAGTGTGGGCCAATCCACTTTAACTCGTTTTTATAGTTTACATACTTTTGTATTGCCTCTTCTTACTGCCATATTTATGTTAATGCACTTTCCAATGATACGTAAGCAAGGTATTTCGGGTCCTTTATAGATAAGGCAGATCATAGATATTTGTAATTTATCATATCGGGGAGGAACAAGAGTCTTTCATTGCTACAAATATGGATTATTGAAAAATAAGGCATGTTATTTGGATACTTCTATTCAACTCTGAAGTATTGTTTATTTGATACGAATCGAATAGTTGAAGTATATTTTCCTAAACTGAAAGAGGATGGATTATGGGAGTGTGTGACTTGAACTATTGATTGGTCCATGCAGATATATGATTTTATCCGCCATGTTGGAATTCAAAACCCAATGTGTCTCCGCATCCAACCATCACGTCAGTCCCTTTATGTAGCATAGGATAGGCCGGTTCGCTTGAGGAGAATATTTTCTATGATCCATACCCAAATCATGTCATGCATGAAAAGGCTCCGTAAAATCCCTAGAATAAGTGATGTGGAATGATCCAATGTTCTATTTATTCCACTTTGTTTGATTTTTCTTTTTTTAGGAATTTTCTTATAATTAATTGATAGTAATCTTAGTAAGTTTTTTATAGTATGTAGATGCATTCATTTCCTCTGCATCGACCCTTATTTAGGATACTATCGGAGTTAAATAAGGGATCTAAGGAAGAACAGGGGATAGACTTTATTAGTAACAAGTAAAAACTTTGTATTTTTGTATGTAATACAATCGAGATGTTGTGGGGATAAATACCAACCAAAAGACATGAGACAATCCAAAAAGCACTTGATCATGATCGAATTTGTAAGCCTACTTGGATATTGAGCATTTCCTTGTTGCCAGAACTGAATTCTTTGTAATGAATCGTTGCAACTCGGGGAAAGGAAATTTGATAAATCTTTTCTTACATAGAGTCATTCTACATTAAATATGTAGATATGTATGAAATATAGATCTTCTATGGATCTATTTCTTTGATTCTTTTGATTCTTGCTCGAGCCGGATGATAAAAAATTATCATGTCCGGTTCCTTTGGGGGATGGATCCACAATAATTCACCTATCCAAATAACAAAGAAACCTGATTTGAATGATCCTGTATTAAGAGCTAAATTGGCTAAAGGGATGGGACATAATTATTATGGAGAACCTGCATGGCCCAATGATCTTTTATATATTTTTCCAGTAGTAATTCTAGGCACTATTGCATGTAATGTGGGCTTAGCAGTTTTAGAACCGTCAATGATCGGTGAACCGGCGGATCCGTTTGCAACTCCGTTGGAAATATTACCCGAATGGTACTTCTTTCCCGTATTTCAAATACTTCGCACAGTACCCAATAAGTTATTGGGTGTTCTTTTAATGGTTTCAGTACCAATAGGATTATTGACAGTACCTTTTTTGGAGAATGTCAATAAATTCCAAAATCCATTTCGTCGTCCAGTAGCTACAACAGTCTTTTTGATCGGTACCGCAGTAGCTCTTTGGTTAGGTATTGGAGCAACTTTACCTATTGATAAATCCCTAACTTTAGGTCTTTTTCAAATTGATTAAACCATTAAATACCACGACATAGGTATCTAAGGAAGATCCCCTTACTGGATCTTCCTTAGATACATCAATCTTATTATGATCTATTCTGCAAATATATGGACCGTGTCGGAGATTAAAAATCTTCTTTTTTTTTAACTAAAAAATGAAAAAAGTCCAATGGATTTAAAATGAAAACTTTTTTTTAGGTAAATTGATTGCAAAATGCTTCTGTAGAGTACCCAATATCTGTTTTACATCTTCTATGCGAAAATATTCTATTTTCATAAGATCTTCTTGACTGTAACTCAAAAGGTCCAATAATGTATGTATATTGGACCTTTTGAGACAATTATAGGTCCTGGAAGACAATTCTGATTGGTCAATAAAAATACATGTCAATGGAATTCCTTTTTTGTTTTTATTAAGATTAGTGAATCTGTCTTGAAAGGAAAAAGGAGGTAGATTCCATCTGTTTTCATTTTCCTCAAGATTCATGTCCTCTTCCTCTGCATGTAGAAAAGTAATCAATAAATCAATCAAATTACGAGAAGCTTCATAAAGTGCTTCTTTAGGAGTTAAACTTCCATTCGTCCATATTTCTAGAAAGAGTATCTCTTGTTTTTCATTCCCATTCCCATAAGAATGAATACTATGATTCGCATTTCGAACAGGCATAGATACAATATCTATAGGATAACTTCCATCGTGAGAGTCATTTGTGGATTTCATATGATATCCGCGATCTCTCTTGATTTGTAATTCAATACACAAATCAATTGGTTCTGTCAGGTTAGCTATATGCTGTGTCGTGTCAACTATTTCTACAGAAGGTGGTGAGATGATATCTTGAGCTGTTATGTATTTGGGACCCCTGACGCAAATGGATGCGTCCCTAACTCCATAGAGATTACTTCTCAATACAATCTCTTTCAAATTTATTAAAATCTCATGTACTGATTCTTCAATACCTGCTATCCTAGAATATTCATGCAGCACATTTTCAGATGTTGCACGTGTGATACATGTTCCTTCTATTTCTCCAAGTAAAGCCCTTCGCATGGCAATACCTATTGTATCGGCTTGACCTTTCATAAGCGGGGACAGAACGAAACGACCATAATAAAGACGCTTGCTGTCTACTCTTGATTCAACACATTTCCACTGTAGTGTTCGAGTGGATCCTGCTACTTCTTCTCGAACCATACTATTATTTTTCTTTTATTTATGATTATTGGATCAGATCATTGAATCATTTATTTCTCTTGGAATCTCTTGAATTCTTATTTCTACACACGTCTTTTTTTAGGGGGGCGACATCCATTATGGGGCATGGGTGTTACATCACGTACGAAACTTAATAGCATCCCATTTCTACGAATGGCTCGTAATGCCGCATCTCTTCCGAGACCTGGACCCTTTATCATAACTTCTGCTCGTTGCATACCCTGATCAACTAATGTACGAATAGCATTAAATGCCGCGGCTTGAGCAGCATAGGGTGTTCCTTTTCTTGTGCCTCTGAATCCAGAAGTACCTGCGGAAGCCCAAGAAACCACCCGACCTCTTACGTCTGTAACAGTTACAATAGTATTGTTGAAACTCGCTTGAACATGAATAACTCCTTTTGGTATTCTACGTTCATTCTTATTTGAACCAATACGTGCATTCTTACGTAAACCAATTTTTGCTATAGGTTTTGTCATATTTTATTAGATCATATTTATTTTTATATGTACATTTTATATGTACATGGGTTTTTCTTTTAAAAAGTTCTTGATTTAGAACTTGAGAAGGATTACCCCTGTCTCTGTTTATGTCTCGGATTGGAACAAATGACTATAATTCGCCCCCGCCTACGAATCAAACGACATTTTTCACAAATCTTACGAACAGAAGCCCTTATTTTCATATTTCTCATTCCTTACTTTTTACTTTCTTTTTTTGGAAACAAAAATCAGTTTATTGCATTTTTGAACTTCAAATTATATCCCTACGAAAAGGATGTTTAAAATAATGATCTAATCGTTCGAATCTTTTTTGCGAAGTCTGTAAATTATACGTCCCCTGGTTGAATCATAACGACTCATTTCAATTTTGACTCTATCTCCGGGTAGTATACGTATAAAACTGCGCCGGATTCTCCCCGAAATATAACCTAGAATTAGATCTTCATTATCTAACCGAACTCGGAACATACCGTTGGGAAGTGATTCAGTAATTAAACCCTCATGAATCAATTTTTGTTCTTTCATTCCAGGGAACCCCCTTTAAGTATCAACTAATAGAGGAAGAGTTCTATAATTCACTTCTACTCTCTATTTTACAAATAGTAAGTTCGAGATAAAATTAGGGTATCCCAGGAGAATCACCATATATAACACAAAATTTCTCCTCCAATTTTTTCTAGTCGAGCTTCTCGATCTGTCATTATACCTCGAGAAGTAGAAAGAATTACAATTCCCATTCCACCTAAAATCTTAGGAATTCGTTGATAATTGGAATAGATTCGTAGACCGGGTCGGCTTATACGCTTTAAAATTATTTTATTCCCTTTCCTAGTCTTTCTATGTCGTAATGTTGAAACCAAGAAATTTTTTTGACTTTCTTGATGTTTTCGAACGTTTTCAATAAAACCTTCTCGTAAAAGTATTTTCACAATGTTTTTAGTGATATTAGTAGATACTATTTGAACTCTTCCCTTTTTATCTATGTCAGCATTTCTTATAGAAGTTATTATATCGGCAATAATGTCCCTACCCATGACGAACTATAGTTATTGGTGCCCCCCCCATTTTGATATAATCAACATGCTTCTTTTTTGTTTTCTTTTTTATTGAATTTTTTTTTTTTTTTTTTTGAAATTATTCAATTAGAAGAAATTCTTATAAATTTCAAATATATGCATGAGACACAATCTATTAATAGGATCTATTTCAGATATTTGAATATTATATCCTATTTTCATCTATAAGACTTCGGGTGCTAATGAAACTATTTTAGTAAAATTCAACTGTCGCAATTCCCGAGCAATCGCACCAAAAATTCGAGTTCCTTTTGGATTTCCTTCTTGATCAATGATAACCGCTGCATTGTCATCATATCGTATTATCATGCCGTTGTCACGTTTGAGTTCTTTACACGTGCGTACAATCACAGCTCTAATTATTTCTGATCTTTCTAGAGGCATGTTGGGCACTGCTTCTTTGATTACAGCAACAATAACATCGCCAATATGAGCATATCGGTGATTACCAGTTCCTATGATTCGAATACACATCAATTCTTGAGCTCCACTGTTATCCGCTACATTCAAAAGAGTCTGAGGTTGAATCATATCATTTTTATTTGAATCTCTTATTTCAATGCAAGGGAGAATGAAAAAAAGAAATATTGTCTGTCCAGAGATAAAGAAATCTGTGGTTTTTTTTTTCATTCTCAATACTCCTTTACTTTTGTTTACCTATCCTGAAATAACAAATTGAGTTTGTATAGGCATTTTGCATGCAGCTATTTCCATAGCAGTTTTGGCTACAGTTTCTGATACTCCACTCATTTCATAAAGTATTCGGCCCGGTTTAACAACGGATACCCAATATTCGGGGGATCCCTTGCCCGAACCCATACGTGTTTCTGTAGGTCTTACAGTAACAGGTTTGTCGGGAAAGACACGTACCCATATCTTTCCACCACGACGCGCATATCGTGTCATTGCTCTTCGCCCTGCTTCTATTTGTCTAGCTGTGATCCAAGCAGGTTCAAGTGCCTGAAGAGCATATCGACCAAAACAAATATGATTGCCTCGGCAAGATATTCCCTTCATTCTACCTCTATGTTGTTTACGAAATCTGGTTCTTTTGGGGTTATAGTTGATGGGTTTTTCTGAATTCCATCTCTACTGCAGAGCCGGACATGAGAATTTCTTCTCATCCAGCTCCTCACGAGTGAAATGATTCAATAATATTACATATACACATGTATTTATGTATTTCATTCAATAAATGAAATTTTAAAATTAAATAAAAATAAAGTAAAGGGTTCGCGGGCGAATATTGACTCTTTCCTCCTTCATTTGTAGGGTCAATTCATGACCCTTCAGAAGAAATCCAGTTTTTCTTGGTTCATTTCGCCATCCTACCCAATGAATCTTTAGTATTTCTTCGTTTTCAAGAAAATCCTATGTAGTCACAGGTTCCATCGTTCCCATAGCTTCTCCATTAATGTTTAGGCCTGAACTCTGCAATGGAGCTCCCAACAAAGTCTGTTATTTGTTTCCGAGTAAATATTCTCAGTTTTTCTTAACCCGAAGCTCTATGAAATTATTCTCTATTTTCTATTCTTTAGATTATCTATTTTTCTATCTTATTACATACATAATAGACTATATTATCCATATTGATTAGATTATTTAGATTATTATTTTCATTTCTTTTATTAGATTTATTATTATTATATTTTCTTTCTATTTTTTATTTGTATATTTCTTATTAGATTGTAATTGTATATTGATGTTGATGCTTTATAACACTGCCTTTTTTATGGGGTAATTTTTCATAAACCATACATATGGGAATCGTATATCATTGAGATCTTTATTCTCTCTTTCTATCATCCTTCCATTTTTCCATATCCCTTTTTTTTTTCACAATTCATAATCAGATTTTTTTTATGAAAAGAATTTCAGTTGCTACAACTATATGATCGATTCAGTCATATAGTGACTTTTTCTTGGGATATCGACAATACGAAGCAATAAGTTGGTTATTAGTTTTGAGTTTCTTTAGTTTTGATAGCTATTAAGTTTATAGTGGGGTCAGCCTTTTTTTTTTAATCTCTATTCTCAACTCTAAAGAAAAAACTAACGAGTCACACACTGAGCATAGCAATTATACTAAAATCTAAATTTAATTTTAAATTAAAGGGTAAATCAAATTTTTATTCAACCTTATAGAATTATAATTGTTCGTTTTTCTTTGATTAAGAAAAAAAAAAAGAAGAAAAGAGTTTCTCTATCGATGAGCAGAATGGTGAGATAAAGAAAGGACCATTATTATTATTTTTTTATTTTATTATTCTTGGTTTACAAATATCCAAATTTTAATGCCTAAGACTCCATAGATAGTTCTAATTGTATGGGAACAGTGATCAATTTTAGCGCAAATTGTTTGTAAGGGAACCCTGCCTTCTCTGATCCATTCGACACGTGCAATCTCTTTTCCGTCGATACGCCCTGCAATTTGTACTTGAATTCCTTTTGTACCCGTTTGTTCAGTTAATTCAATAGCTTTTTTCATTGCCTTTCGAAATGAAACTCTATTTTTTAATTGTAAAGCTATATATTCTGCAAGAATATTAGGTTGTCCATAAGGCTTTTCAATTCTTGTGATAGCAATGTTGAGTCTCCGGTTTACAGAATGAAACTCTTTTTGTACATTCATCTGTAATTCTTCGACTCCCCGTGTTCGTCCTTCTATTAATAAATTGGGAAATCCAATATAGATTATGACCTGAATCAAATCTATTCTTTTTTGAATTCCTATATGGGCAATTCCTTCGAAACCCGAAGATATTTTCTTATTTTTTTTTACATAGTCCTTAATACAATTCCGTATTCTTTCATCTTCTTGTAGACCCATGGAAAAATTATTTGGTTTTGCGAACCAAAAAGAATGATGACTTTGAGTTGTTCCAAGTCTGAAACCAAGTGGATTTATTTTTTGTCCCATATTTTTCTATTATTTTTCCATCCCCTTTTTTTTTTCTAAATAGAAATCTAAATTTTAGATTTTTCTTTTAAAAAAATCTTTATATGACAAGTGGTTTTTTTTATAATATAACTACGCCCTCGAGCCCGGGGTCTTAACTTTTTCACAATAGCACCTCTATTGACTTCAGCTTTACTAATAAATAAATCAGCTTCATTCAAACCCATATTATGACTAGCATTTGCTGCTGCAGAATAAACTAATTTTAAAATTGGATAAGATGCCCAATAAGGCATTAGTTCCAATATCATGAGTGTTTCCTCATAAGAACGTCCGCGAATCTGATCAATTACTCTTCGTGCTTTGAAAACAGACATATGAATATGTTGAGCTAACACTTTTGCTTCTCTATCCGAATTTTCGTTCTTTATCATAAAAGTTCTCCCCCGCCAAATTACTCTTCGTGCTTTGAAAACAGACATATGAATATGTTGAGCTAACACTTTTGCTTCTCTATCCGAATTTTCGTTCTTTATCATAAAAGTTCTCCCCCGCCAATGAATGATAAGTGCCTAGGTGAAGTATAGTATAAGATAAGTCAGAAAAGTCTAAGTCTTAGTATATTAGTATACTAGAAAAAGAAATATACCTATACTCTTACTATAAGATAAAGACTCTTAACTATTAACTATTAAGATAAGGCTTTTCACATGAATACTTAGTAGAACGACTAACGACGAGATTTATTATCGTTTCTCGCGTGTCTCACGAAAGTGAGAGTAGGTGCGAATTCTCCCAATTTGTGACCGACCATACGATCTGTGATATAAATAGGTAAATGTTCCTTTCCATTATGAATAGCGATTGTATGGCCAATCATTGTGGGTATAATGGTAGATGCCCGAGACCAAGTCACTATGATTTCTTTCTCCTCCCTCCTGTTGAGTTTTTCAATTCTTCCCGATAAATGATTAGCTACAAAAGGATTTTTTTTTAGTGAACGTGTCACGGCTGATTACTCCTTTTTTTACATTTTTTCAATTGGCATTCTATGTCCAATATCTCGATCTTAATCTGAAGTATAACGATGAATGGAAAAAATAGAAAATCCTTTCGCTAGATAAGGGAAGGGGCGGATGTAGCCAAGTGGATCAAGGCAGTGGATTGTGAATCCACCATGCGCGGGTTCAATTCCCGTCGTTCGCCCATCACATTATTTCCAATTCCAAAAATTTGATTTTCAATGTTCCTATTTACGGCGACGAAGAATAAAACTATCACTATATTTGTTCCTTTTCCTACTTCTTCTTCCAAGCGCAGGATAACCCCAAGGGGTTGTGGGTTTTTTTCTACCAATTGGGGCTCTCCC